TTTATAACTGTACTCTAAATTTAATTTAACTCGAATTTATTAGTCTGTTCTAATTTATATAATGATATAAAATTATATGTATATTATACATTATATAATTTGTTACTTTTTTATTACAAATATCCACAATAACTTTATTCGTAATTCAAATAGGAATACTACCGCCGGAGTTTTTTGATTTATGAAAAAACCAAAGCCCCTTATCGGATTTGAACCGATGACTTACGCCTTACCATGGCGTTACTCTACCACTGAGTTAAAAGGGCTTGTTTGATTCAATTCTTGAATAAAGCCAGGAGCCACTATGAGTTTAGTATATAGACTTATTATAATATATGTACATATAAGATAGAGTCTTATATGTATAGCGGTTCGTTCAGAAATGAAAAATTTGACTTGTCTATTAAATAAAATTCTAGGGGAGGATATACTAGTGAATATAGGTAAAATAAAAAGGTTTATTGATATTGGATTTGATAAATAGCAATACAATGGGTTTTTTCCGATCCTGATTGAAATCATGACGAAATTCATTTGATTGATACAGGTACCTACTAATTTAACAGAGACCCAACATATTTCATTGAATGATTGATAAAAAGATTTGGCGCAGCCTCTGAACTAAATTATTGGCGGAAAAAATGCTATAGAATCGTGAAAGATGGAAAGATCCTACGTATCGAGTCATCCCATTCCATTATATTGACAATTTTAAAAAATTGTGCATACTATCAGCATAGTATCATGGCGGTCGTTCAAGTATGGTATGCCCCCATCGTCTAGCGGTCCAGGACATCTCTCTTTCAAGGAGGCAGCGGGGATTCGACTTCCCCTGGGGGTAGGGTACTACGAAAGGAAGTTGATCATGGATTATCAATAAGCCTGGAATTTATTCTTCCTGGGTCGATGCCCGAGCGGTTAATGGGGACGGACTGTAAATTCGTTGGCAATATGTCTACGCTGGTTCAAATCCAGCTCGGCCCAAAAATTCGCCGATCTACCACTAAATGGTATCATATAACCCATTTTGTGCTCTCCAGAAATGCCCGATCCCCCAATCCATTTTTTTCTCTGCTATATCTATAGCACTATTTATTTACTCTATTTTTACAACAAATATAGGATCTTGATAATGATCAAGATTCATATCAGGGTCTGTAAGTATAAAATACAATCAAAAGAAAGGGTTAGAGAATAAAATCATAAAAATATGTATTACATAATACTTTAATTTTATTATGGTTTTATTATGGTATGTACTTGGGATTGTAGTTCAATTGGTCAGAGCACCGCCCTGTCAAGGCGGAAGCTGCGGGTTCGAGCCCCGTCAGTCCCGACGGATCCAATAAAAAAATATATCAACTCCGCTCTATATTTTTTGTGAAAGTAAGTCGAATTTCATTCCCAACGGAATCCCTCTTCTTTATTTTTATTTTTTTATTTCACATTTATCATCAATCGGGGAATTTCCATTTCTTTGACTAGTACTGATTCGATTGATGGGCGATAGACATATGTGGATTAGGACAATTAGACAATTGTTGGTAGGATCAGATTCAGGATTCCAAGAGATACCATACTGTACTGGGTACGGCTTTTTCGATTACTGCTACTCTGTCGAATAGAATAGAGTACTGTATGTTTCCCGGAAGTACATATATAAATGGAATTTGCACGATATAAAATAACTTTAAAATAGTTATTGTAATAGAATACTTTCAGGGATCGCTTTTTTATTTTTTATTAGGGGAGCGCCATTTTTTTATTAAGGGGTCGCCTTGAAAGAACAAACTTTATTTATTTTTATATAAAAATAAATAAAATAGTTAATTTGATGGAATATTAGATTTTTTATACTGAAACTTGTACTCGTCTTTATCATCCTTCTTTTGTTTTCGAAGGAGGTTAGATTCGATCAGTAAAAAAATAAGTTTCGAACTTAACTCCTTCCCCTTTTTTTTTTTATTTATCTTCTATTGTTTGTTGGGGGTTGTTTAGAATCAATGGTAAGTGTAAGGGCAGTTCAATGATACTTCATCAGATGGTTGGTCAGTAGGTTATATAAAAGAAAGAATAAAAAAGAGTGATAAATAAAAAAGAAAGGAATTCTTGGTTGGATCAGGAATAAAATTTGGAGTTCGGTATGGATAAAAGATCTTCCTATGTTATACTATTCAATTCTTGACGATGAGTTGATTTGATAGTGCAGATATTGTTATTCATGATATTGATCCGATTCGATATCATCGAGATGTAATTCATCCTATTGAATTTACAAGCGAAAGATTTATTATCTCTATGGGATTAACTCCCGAGTTATTGCGAATTAAAGAAAAATGAAACAATGAGATTATGGAAGTAAATATTCTCGCGTTTATTGCTACTGCACTGTTTATTCTAGTTCCTACCGCTTTTTTACTTATAATATACGTAAAAACAGTCAGCCAAGGTGATTAATTTGAATTAAACTTGCCTTTTTTTTTAGTTCTTATCAATAATTGAAGAGAAGAAAGGTATTCCAATTTCGCGTCTTAAATGAACTGGGCAGACTAGAATTCGCCGTATTCTATGAAATACGATAGTATGGTAGAAAGATTCAGATATTTCTTTCTACCATACTATCTACGATTATTATTGTAGTGTATATAAGGTGTATTGTAATCCGGGTTAATTTAATAGAGATCAATCTGCAATAGTATCGTCAGATTTCTATATATATATATGGATATATATTACATCTTAATATATAATGTATATAGTGCCCCTAATTCTATTTTTTTGCTTTATACATCTGTCTTGTATTTAATTTGCGTTGATTTCAATCAATTTAAAATAATCGAAAGGCGACCCGTACTATTGTAATTCCCGGATTGCTGATTATTTTCAATATGAATCCCGATCAAAAGAATCAAGGGCCTCTTTGATGGGTATAATAAAAGAATATTAAAGTAATCTTTTTATTAGCATTCTGACGAAGAAGTCATTGATCAATCAGTTGACAGATGATCTATGGAAACTTCTTCGAATTTCAAAAAAAAAAAGGGGGGGATTAGTAAACCTCTTTTAACGTTTGAACAGTGAGTTCAATAAAACAAGTACAACATAAATAAAATTTCCAAAATATTAAAACAAACGAGAAGTGCGCAATATGTAACTCGCCCAAGACAAGACACTATTTTAGTCTGTGTAGTATCTCGTTAAAGAACTACTATATCCGTGTTGTTTCCCATAAAAAATGTGTATCTACGTAATGTAATAACACAACTATTTTCTCTTTGAATAATAAAAAAAGTTCAACTCTTCCTCACGGTCCATATCTAATTTTAGTAAGAGTTGGTTCATCACAATAGAAAATTGATCAAGAATTCGGTTGGAATAAATTTACTACCATTTGTATTTCTTTTACTTTGAGTATTCTTTTTACGTATTCTTTTTACTTTCTAAATACAAACACGGAAATAATTGAAATATTTGTTTAATTGAAAGAATCTTCTTAAATATTTATTATTCATAAACTATATTACTACTCTAAAACCCAAGAAAATTTTGAAATGCAGATTTTTTTTATTTCTATTTCAATTTAAAAATTGAATTTTAAATTGAAATAGTGTTGAAATAGTGAAATTTCAACTAAAAAAAGCTTTTCAGACCTGAACGATAAAAAAAAAATCGATCTAGTTTAATTCCTAAACTCAATTACAATTAGTAATACGTCTAGAGTCCACTTCTTCCCCATACTACGAGTGAAAGGGAAAATGTAAAGACTACCATTAAAGCAGCCCAAGCGAGATTTACTATATCCATGTGAATTATGTCCCCTATCTCTATAACGGAATTCTTGAATTATTGTTCACTAAATAAATAATAGTAGAATCACTGGCGCAGAGTCAAAAATTCTGACCTAAGATCGTTGATGAAACAATCCAACAAATCCAACTCTAACTTATAACTTATAATGGGTCTTATAAGAGTTCTAGTATAATCACAAAAGATTAAGCACAATAAAAATATGCGTAGATCCCCTTGGAAGTATCAAAGAAATGCTACTAGTATGTAGAAATAATAAAAGTAGATTCTTTCTTTTGTTGTCCTTCATTAAATAAAAAGTATAAAAAAATAGAAGAAAGGTAGATCACTACCTAGCCCGTACCCTAACCCTATTTCTTTCCCATTTTGTTTTGATCTAATCCTTAACGTCTCCTTATTGGCTCTATGAAATAATCGGAGGACGCCCTACTATGTTCTTGACTAGAGGTTAACGAAAAAAAAAACAGGTATATATATTAAGTAAAAGCGAATTACTCATTCAATCGAATTAATATTGATTGCGGAATACTCAAAGACTTTGATGAATATGTATACAAAGTATCTTTTGGCCTTTCCGCAACGAAAAACGGAATTCGATTTCCATCCTGCTATCCAATCAAATTACAAACCTGGCCTGTAGACAGTCCATTAGTAATGGAAGGACTGTCAAGATTTATCAGTTTCCCCCGTTGGCGTCCGCCGGAAAAATTTTCCAAATTATATCCGCAAAACAGAAGGGGTAGGTCAATTCTTTTGGTGATTAGGCGACACCCGGATTTGAACTGGGGAAAAAGGATTTGCAGTCCCCCGCCTTACCGCTCGGCCATGCCGCCAAAACCAAATCAAAATCTATGAAAAAATGCTCCCTTTTTCTTCTTATTTATTGTACTGCACTTGTATTTTGAATCTTAATCCCGTTTTTATTAATTCCTTTTCTAAAATTCTAAAAGAAAGATTTCTTTTTTGTTTGGGTTGGATCCATCCCTTCGATTGATTGTATAGTATCTTAAAACCACACAACCTCTAAAAATTCCCCTTACTTGTTCTAGTGAACAAAAAAAGAGTAGGTTTTCGGCCATAAAAGAAAAAATTCAGAACAAACTGGAACCGTTAACTATTAATTTATGAATGATTCGTAAATTTCAATCTCAAATTGCGTTTCCTTAATGATATAAGAAAATCAAAATGGATAC